GCGGATTTTCAAGAAAGGGAATCCTATGATATGCTGGGAATCCTTTATGATAATCATCCACGCCTGAAACGTATCTTAATGCCTGAAAGTTGGATAGGATGGCCTTTACGTAAGGATTATATTGCCCCTAATTTTTATGAAATACAAGATGCTCATTGAATAATCAGAAACTAATCTTCACTTCTACAACTCCAGATATTCAAAGAATTTTTGTACATTCTCTTCGAGATCAAACATAGTAATTGAAGTTTCATTCACATATTCTTTTTTTTTTTAGTTATTGGGTGGGCTAAATAAAATAAATACTAAAAAAAAAATTAGAGGATTCATTGAGATTCTCAAATTTTGAAGATACTTTTTCGAATGAGCCGAGCCACTAGGATGAAACTAAAAGAGTTCCGCATTATGAACTATGTACCGCGCACATCACTTAGATGGGCTATAGAAAGTAACATAGGAGGAAATGAAGAAATAGAATATGAAAAAAATATAGAAGGAAATGAAAGAGGATCATATTCTATTTGTACTGTATCTGAAATGAACTTTGGCTATTCCCATCCCTCAACTCCTCTAGACTATACTTTTTCTCTTTCAACTAACTAATTTAGCCTTTCGAATATGTATAAAGTATTAACGTTTTTTTTTGAACAAAAGGAGACACTGTATGGACAAATAAAAAAACAAGAGGAAACAAAATGGAATTCTTTTGTATACTTTATATACATATGATATATATAAGGGGTATATCTCCGACATTTAGATGGATAAATATGTATCATGATTTATACTATTAATGAATATGTATGTCGACCCATATCAATTAATTTTTAGAATATATACTCATACAAATTACTCATGTGCCAGGAACCAGATTTGAACTGGTGACACGAGGATTTTCAGTCCTCTGCTCTACCAGCTGAGCTATCCCGACCATTCACGACGCATCATCCTCATTTTATTTTAATATAGGACTTGGGTCTATGTCAATTAGTCAATTAGAAAAACGAAAAAGTATTACAAAGTATTATACAGGATCTAATAGAATTTCTTGGATCTTCAAAAAAAAATTTTCAAAGTTTCAGTACAGTACAAGTAATGATATGTATTGTTAATTATTCAAATTTAATGGATTCCTTGCTCAAATCATTTGTACTGTACGCGTATCATATATATCACACACAAGTCTTGTGATAAGAAAAAAATTTTCGCTCAGATCCATTTGTGAAAGAAAAGAGTAGAATGAGAATGAATGATAAATATAACGAATTTTGATTTGAATCGCTAACAAAATGATAAAATGAAAATAAATAATTAGGGAGTCAACCGGGTCGTTTTGGGGATAGAGGGACTTGAACCCTCACGATTTCTAAAGTCGACGGATTTTCCTCTTACTATAAATTTCATTGTTGTCGATATTAACATGTATAATGGGACTCTATCTTTATTCTCGTCCGATTAATCAATTATTAAAAAGATCTATCAGACTACGGTGGAGTGAATGGTTTGATCAATGAATATTCGATTCTTTTTTCAATTTTTAATCGATTCACAACAAGTCTTTCATTTTTCATATAAATATAAAAAAATACAGATTTGGGTCGTCATTAATCATTTTGAGATAGTATTTCAGTACTATACGTATGTATATAGGTTTATCCTTCATCCTTTCTGAAGTTTCGATGGAAGGATTCCTTTACTAACACAATGCAGCCAACTCCATTTGTTAGAACAGCTTCCATTGAGTCTCTGCACCTATCCTTTTTTTTTTTCGGTTTATGAAACCCTTGTTTATTTTCATAAAACAGGATTTGGCTCAGGATTGCCCATTTTTAATTCCAGGGTTTCTCTGAATTTGAAAGTTCTCACTTGGTAGGTTTCCATACCAAGGCTCAATCCAATTAAGTCCGTAGCGTCTACCAATTTCGCCATATCCCCTCTTTTTTTTGATGTGATTAAGATCGCATCATGATGCCGCCCCCCCCCCCTTTTTCTTTCATTTCTATTATGCTGGACCGGTTGAATTCATTAGATACCGGTTCCTATATTGAAAAGTGTTTTCTACTATTTGATTTCTTGTATATTTTCTTTCATCTCTATCGGAGACCCGTATTTGGTCCAATCAGAAATGATTCTATCATTTCTATATCATCAATTCAATATAGATCGCATAACATATATATTATAGTATAATATATATTTATTATACTTATATATGCCCCTATTTCTACCGTTTTTAGCGTGCAATTTTAAATACTTGAACGGTCGATTCTTTTTTTTTTTTCGTCTTAGCTTTCACCTTTCCGAATGAAACCAGAGGAGTGTTTCATTATGATCTGGATTGCGCTTTTATCTTTCATGTTATTCTTAGGGCAGGCCTTCTATAACATTATAACATAACAAAAAAAAACATTATAACATAACAAAAAAACGAAAAGGAAGATTTGAGTATTATTAATTTTAAATTAAATTAATAGCCATAACTAAAACTAATAAAATGGCT